AATCCTAGAATTCCGTCTGTTTTCTGGGTTTGGAAAAGTGCAGATTTTCAAGAAAGGGAATCTTATGATATGTTGGGAATCTCTTATGATAATCATCCACGTCTGAAACGTATCTTAATGCCTGAAAGTTGGATAGGATGGCCTTTACGTAAGGATTATATTGCCCCTAATTTTTATGAAATACAAGATGCTCATTGAATAATCAGAAACTCATCTTCACTTCTACAACTCCAGATATTCAAAGAATATCTGTACGTTCTTTTTTTTTTATAGATCAAAGAGCTGAAGTTTCATTCATTTCATATATTATGGATAAGCTAAAAAAAAGAAATTCTAAACTAAATATATAAATAAAAAAAAAACAATTAAATTTAGAGGGATTCAGTACGATTTGCAATTTTTGAAAGATACTTTTTTCATATGAGCTGAGTCAATAGGATGAAAGAGTTAATGATGCAGAACTATGTACCGCGCACATCACTTAGATGGGGTCCAGAAAAACCCATAAAGTAACAACACAGGGGGAAATAAATAGAATATGAAAAGAAAATCGAAAGAAATGAATGCAAGGGGATCATATTCTATTTGTATTATATCTGAGATGAATCTTGGCTATTCGTACCCCCCAACTCCCCTAGACCAGGCTTGGGGTCTTTCAATTACTTGTAATATAGAAGAAGTAGTACCATTCTTTGTGAACGAGAGGAGACACAGTATGAACAAATAAATAAAAAGAAGAGGCAATAAAATATATTTCTTTTACATACTTTAGATACTCTTTACTCATCTATAAATATTCTATATTTATTAAATATAGACTCTATTTATTAAATAGAAAGGGGTATCTTATCTCTCCAGCCGCCACTTAGATGGATAAATATGTATCATGATCTATACTATTAATGAACATGTATGTCGACCAATTTGTAGAATAGATACTCATACAAATAACCCATGTGCCAGGAACCAGATTTGAACTGGTGACACGAGGATTTTCAGTCCTCTGCTCTACCAGCTGAGCTATCCCGACCATTCACGACGCATCATCCTCATTTTAATAGATGACTTGGGTCTATGTCAATTAAAAAGACGAAAAGGGGATTACAAAGTGTTATCCAGGCCTTGGTGGAATTTCTTAGATCTTAAAAAAAAAGACTTTGTAAGTTTCAGTACAGTACGGGCGATAATATGATCATTCCAATTTACAATCGGGGTTACTTGCTCAATGATGTTCATTTGTATGTGTATCATATATACCACAAGGCTTGTGAAAAGAAAAAAATTAATGAATGAGAAACATAATGAACTTTGAACCGATAACGAAATGAGAGTATAGGATAAAAAATTAGGGAATCAACTGGGCCTTTTTGGGGATAGAGGGACTTGAACCCTCACGATTTCTAAAGTCGACGGATTTTCCTCTTACTATAAATTTCATTGTTGTCGATATTGACATGTAGAATGGGACTCTATCTTTATTCTCGTCCGATTAATCCATTTTTCAAAAGATCTATCAGATTACGATGGAGTAAATGATTTGATCAATGAATATTCCATTTTTTTTTTTACTTGGAATCGATTCACAACAATTCTTTCATTTTTCATATAAACATATAAAAAAAAAAATATTCGGGTCGTCATTAATCATTTGGTTTGGAGATAGTATTTCAGTACGTATACGTATATATAGGTTTATTCTTCATCCTTTCTGGAGTTTCGATGGAAGGATTCCTTTACTAACGCATCGCAGCCAACTCCATTTGTTAGAACAGCTTCCATTGAGTCTCTGCACCTATCCTTTTTTATTATCACTTTCTGAATACTTGTTTGTTTTCAGAAAACAGGATTTGGCTCAGGATTGCCCATTTGTAATTCCAGGGTTTCTCTGAATTTGAAAGTTATCACTTGGTAGGTTTCCATACCAAGGCTCAATCCAATTAAGTCCGTAGCGTCTACCAATTTCGCCATATCCCCACCCTTTTTGTGATTAGGGTCTTGATGCCGCTCTTCTTTATTCGTTTATTTATATTAGGCCGGAACCGTTGAATTCATTAGATAGCAGTTCCATATTGGAAAGCGTTTTCTCCTGTTTGGGTTTATTGTCTATCTTCTTTCATCTCTATCGGTGGTCCAATAAGAAAAGATTCTATCAGTTCCGTATTCGAAATTCAATTCAATATAGATGGATATATACCACATATACCACATGTATATTATGTATACACATATATTATGTATATTATTATATATAATAATGTTATACATAAATATATTATTATATATGCTAATATGCTATGCCCCTATGTTCTATCATTTTTAGCGTGTAATTTTGAATACTTGAACGGTCGATTCGTTTTTTTTTTGTCTTAGCTTTCACCTTTCCGAATGAAAACACCAGAATGTTTCATCATGATCGGGATTGCGTTTATATGGATTGCACTAATTATATATTAATTGCTATGTTTTATAATATTCAAATATCCGTCTTTGAAATTCTATA